GTTAATGTAGCTTAAAACTAAAGCAAGGCGCTGAAAATGCCTAGATGAGTCCACCAACTCCATAAACATATAGGTTTGGTCCTGGCCTTCCTGTTGTCTTTTAACAAACTTACACATGCAAGTATCCTCGTTCCAGTGAGAATGCCCTCCAGGCCAACAAGACTAAGAGGAGCGGGTATCAAGCACACACTCGTAGCTCACGACACCTTGCTTAACCACACCCCCACGGGACACAGCAGTGACAAAAATTAAGCCATAAACGAAAGTTTGACTAAGTTATGTTAATTAGGGTTGGTAAATTTCGTGCCAGCCACCGCGGTCATACGATTAACCCAAGCTAACGGGAATACGGCGTAAAACGTGTTTAAGCACTACACCAAATAGAGTTAAATTTTAATTAAGCCGTAAAAAGCCATAATTATTGTAAAATAAATAACGAAAGTGACTCTACAACAGCTGACACACCATAGCTAAGACCCAAACTGGGATTAGATACCCCACTATGCTTAGCCCTAAACACAAATAATTGTATAAACAAAATTATTCGCCAGAGTACTACTAGCAATAGCTTAAAACTCAAAGGACTTGGCGGTGCTTCATACCCCTCTAGAGGAGCCTGTTCTATAATCGATAAACCCCGATAAACCTCACCAATTCTTGCCAACACAGTCTATATACCGCCATCTTCAGCAAACCCTAAAAAGGAACAAAAGTAAGCGCAATCATAGTACATAAAAAAGTTAGGTCAAGGTGTAACCTATGAAATGGGAAGAAATGGGCTACATTTTCTTAAATCAAGAAAACTAATACACGAAAGCTATTATGAAATTAATAGCCAAAGGAGGATTTAGTAGTAAACTAAGAATAGAGTGCTTAGTTGAACCAGGCCATGAAGCACGCACACACCGCCCGTCACCCTCCTCAAACAAATACTAATGCCCCAAAATTTATTTGCACACATTAACCATGAGAGAGGAGATAAGTCGTAACAAGGTAAGCATACTGGAAAGTGTGCTTGGATAAATCAAGATATAGCTTAAATAAAGCATCTAGTTTACACCTAGAAGATTTTACACACCATGAATATCTTGAACCAAATCTAGCCCAAAGATAACTCATCTAGAACAAAAATAAAATAAAACAAAACATTTACCCCTTAACCTAAAGTATAGGAGATAGAAATTTTAAGACATGGCGCTATAGAGAAAGTACCGTAAGGGAACGATGAAAGAAAAAATCAAAGTATAAAAAAGCAAAGATTACCCCTTGTACCTTTTGCATAATGAACTAACTAGCACAGAACTTAACAAAACGAATTTTAGCTAAGTAACCCGAAACCAGACGAGCTACTCATGAACAGTTTATTAAGAACCAACTCATCTATGTGGCAAAATAGTGAGAAGATTTATGAGTAGAGGTGACATGCCTAACGAGCCTGGTGATAGCTGGTTGTCCAGAAAATGAATCTCAGTTCAGCTTTAAAGATACCAAAAATTCAAACAAATCCCACTGTATCTTTAAAAGTTAGTCTAAAAAGGTACAGCCTTTTAGACTAAGGGTACAACCTTAGATAGAGAGTAAGACCTAAAAATACCATAGTGGGCCTAAAAGCAGCCACCAATTAAGAAAGCGTTAAAGCTCAACAATAAAACTAACAAAAATCCCAAAAACAAGCAACTAACTCCTAACCCTAATACTGGACTAATCTATTACAAAATAGAAGCAACAATGTTAGCATGAGTAACAAGAAATATTTTCTCCCTGCATAAGTTTAAGTCAGTAACTGATAGTACCCTGACTATTAACAGTTAATAAAAACAACCCAACAATTAACAATTTATTAACCACACTGTTAATCCAACACAGGAATGCACTCAAGGAAAGATTAAAAGAAGTAAAAGGAACTCGGCAAACACAAACCCCGCCTGTTTACCAAAAACATCACCTCCAGCATCCCCAGTATTGGAGGCACTGCCTGCCCAGTGACAATCGTTCAACGGCCGCGGTATCCTGACCGTGCAAAGGTAGCATAATCATTTGTTCTCTAAATAAGGACTTGTATGAATGGCCACACGAGGGTTTTACTGTCTCTTACTTCCAATCAGTGAAATTGACCTCCCCGTGAAGAGGCGGGGATAAATTAATAAGACGAGAAGACCCTATGGAGCTTTAACTAACCAATTCAAAGAAAACACAATAAATCACCCTGGGAATAACAATATTTTCTCATGAATTGACAGTTTCGGTTGGGGTGACCTCGGAGAATAAAAAATCCTCCGAACGATTTTAAAGACTAGACCTACAAGTCAACCCACTCAATCGCTTATTGATCCAAAAAGCTTGATCAACGGAACAAGTTACCCTAGGGATAACAGCGCAATCCTATTCAAGAGTCCATATCGACAATAGGGTTTACGACCTCGATGTTGGATCAGGATACCCAGATGGTGCAACCGCTATCAAAGGTTCGTTTGTTCAACGATTAAAATCCTACGTGATCTGAGTTCAGACCGGAGTAATCCAGGTCGGTTTCTATCTATTATGTATTTCTCCCAGTACGAAAGGACAAGAGAAATAAGGCCAACTTAAAATAAGCGCCTCAAAGTAACTAATGACCCCATCTCAATTAACAACACAAAAACCCTGCCCTAGAAACAGGGCTTAGTTAAGGTGGCAGAGCCCGGTAATTGCATAAAACTTAAGCTTTTATACCCAGAGATTCAAATCCTCTCCTTAACAAAATGTTTATAATTAACATTTTAATACTCATCATCCCCATCTTACTAGCCGTAGCATTCCTTACACTAGTAGAGCGGAAAGTCTTAGGCTACATACAATTCCGGAAGGGCCCCAACGTTGTAGGCCCATACGGCCTACTTCAACCTATCGCCGACGCAATCAAACTTTTCATCAAGGAACCGCTACGCCCCGCCACATCCTCTGCATCAATATTTATCCTAGCACCCATCTTAGCCCTAAGCCTGGCCCTAACTATATGAATTCCCCTACCCATACCTTATCCCCTAGTTAACATAAATCTAGGAGTTCTATTTATACTAGCTATATCAAGCCTAGCCGTGTATTCCATCCTCTGATCAGGATGAGCTTCCAACTCAAAATACGCACTAATTGGGGCCCTACGGGCAGTAGCACAAACAATCTCATATGAAGTAACACTCGCAATTATTCTACTATCAGTACTTCTAATAAACGGATCCTTCACCCTGTCAACATTAATCATTACACAAGAACAAGTATGACTAATCTTTCCTGCATGACCCCTAGCAATGATATGATTTATCTCGACATTAGCAGAAACAAACCGAGCTCCCTTCGACCTTACCGAAGGAGAATCAGAGCTAGTATCCGGCTTTAACGTAGAATACGCAGCAGGACCATTTGCCCTATTCTTCATGGCAGAATACGCAAACATCATCATAATAAATATCTTCACAACAACCTTATTCCTAGGAGCCTTCCACAACCCTTACATACCAGAACTATACACAATCAACTTTACCATTAAATCCCTACTACTAACAATCTCCTTCTTGTGAATCCGAGCTTCCTACCCCCGATTCCGCTATGACCAATTGATACATCTACTATGAAAAAACTTCCTACCCCTGACATTAGCCTTATGCATATGACATGTATCAATACCTATTCTCCTGGCAAGCATCCCCCCTCAAACATAAGAAATATGTCTGACAAAAGAGTTACTTTGATAGAGTAAATAATAGAGGTCAAAACCCTCTTATTTCTAGAACTATAGGAATTGAACCTACCCCTAAGAACCCAAAATTCTTCGTGCTACCAAGTACACCAAACTCTAATAGTAAGGTCAGCTAATTAAGCTATCGGGCCCATACCCCGAAAATGTTGGTCTAAACCCTTCCCATACTAATAAACCCAATCATCTCCATTATTATTTTATCAACCATTATACTAGGAACCATTATTGTTATAATTAGCTCCCACTGACTATTTATCTGAATCGGATTTGAAATGAACATGCTCGCTATTATTCCCATTATAATAAAAACCCATACCCCACGAGCCACAGAAGCATCAACCAAATATTTCCTAACCCAATCAACAGCCTCAATACTATTAATGATAGCTATTATTATTAATCTAATATTTTCAGGCCAATGAACCGTAATAAAACTATCCAACCCAGTAGCCTCAATAATCATAACGATAGCCCTCGCTATAAAACTAGGAATGGCCCCATTCCACTTCTGAGTTCCAGAAGTAACACAAGGCATCCCCCTATCCTCCGGCCTAATTTTACTCACATGACAAAAACTAGCACCCATGTCTGTACTCTACCAAATTTCACCATCAATCAACCTCGACTTAATCCTAACCTTATCAATATTATCAATTATAATTGGAGGCTGAGGAGGACTTAACCAAACACAACTCCGAAAAATTATAGCCTACTCATCAATTGCCCACATAGGATGAATAACAGCAGTACTCCTCTATAACCCCACCATAACACTACTAAACCTAACTATCTATATTATTATAACCTCCACCATATTTATACTATTTATAGCTAACTCAACTACTACCACCCTAACACTATCACACACATGAAACAAAGCACCCGTCATAACAATCCTAGTTCTAGTAACCCTTCTATCAATAGGAGGTCTCCCTCCCCTATCAGGATTTATTCCGAAGTGAATGATTATTCAAGAAATAACAAAAAACGATAGCGTTATCCTACCAACCCTCATAGCAATTACAGCACTACTAAACCTATATTTCTATATACGACTTGCATACACTACCGCACTAACAATATTCCCCTCCACAAACAACATAAAAATAAAATGACAATTCTCAACCACAAAACGAATAACCCTCCTACCAACAATAGTTGTTCTATCCACTATAATATTACCACTGACCCCAATACTACTAATCCTAGAATAGGAGTTTAGGTTAAATAGACCAAGAGCCTTCAAAGCCCTAAGCAAGTATTACTTACTTAACTCCTGATAAGGATTGCAAGACTATACCTTACATCAACTGAACGCAAATCAATCACTTTAATTAAGCTAAATCCTCACTAGATTGGTGGGCTCCACCCCCACGAAACTTTAGTTAACAGCTAAACACCCTACATAACTGGCTTCAATCTACTTCTCCCGCCGCGAGAAAAAAAAGGCGGGAGAAGCCCCGGCAGAATTAAAGCTGCTTTTCTGAATTTGCAATTCAACGTGTAAATTCACCACAGAGCCTGGTAAAAAGAGGAATCAACCCCTGTTCTTAGATTTACAGTCTAATGCCTTACTCAGCCATTTTACCTATGTTCATCAACCGCTGACTGTTTTCAACTAACCATAAAGACATTGGCACCCTCTACCTACTATTCGGTGCTTGAGCCGGCATAGTAGGAACAGCCCTAAGTTTGCTAATTCGTGCCGAATTGGGTCAACCCGGAACATTACTCGGAGATGACCAAATTTACAACGTTATTGTGACCGCACACGCATTTGTAATAATCTTCTTTATAGTAATACCTATTATGATTGGAGGCTTTGGTAATTGGCTCGTCCCTTTAATAATCGGAGCCCCTGATATAGCATTTCCCCGAATAAATAATATAAGTTTCTGACTTCTTCCTCCCTCCTTTCTCCTACTCTTAGCCTCATCCATAGTCGAAGCTGGAGCAGGAACTGGCTGAACTGTATATCCCCCTTTAGCAGGTAACCTAGCCCACGCAGGAGCCTCAGTAGACCTAACCATTTTCTCCCTCCACTTAGCAGGTGTTTCCTCAATTCTAGGGGCTATTAATTTTATTACAACAATTATTAATATAAAACCCCCTGCAATATCACAATACCAAACCCCCTTATTCGTGTGATCCGTAATAATTACCGCCGTACTGCTACTCCTTTCACTTCCTGTATTAGCAGCTGGCATCACAATACTATTAACAGACCGAAATTTAAACACAACCTTCTTTGACCCAGCAGGAGGGGGAGACCCTATCTTATACCAACACTTGTTCTGATTCTTTGGACACCCAGAAGTCTATATTCTTATTCTACCCGGATTTGGAATAATTTCTCATATTGTAACTTACTACTCAGGAAAGAAAGAACCATTTGGGTACATAGGAATAGTTTGAGCTATAATATCAATCGGATTCCTAGGATTTATCGTATGAGCCCATCATATGTTCACAGTTGGAATAGACGTCGATACACGAGCCTATTTCACATCAGCCACTATAATTATTGCTATCCCAACTGGAGTAAAAGTCTTCAGTTGACTAGCAACACTTCATGGAGGCAATATTAAATGATCACCAGCTATAATGTGGGCCCTAGGGTTCATTTTCCTTTTCACAGTAGGAGGTTTAACCGGAATTGTTTTAGCAAACTCCTCCCTAGACATTGTTCTCCATGATACATATTATGTAGTTGCACATTTCCACTACGTACTATCAATAGGAGCTGTATTTGCCATTATAGGGGGTTTCGTACATTGATTCCCACTGTTTTCGGGCTACACCCTTAATGACACATGAGCCAAAATCCACTTCGCAATTATATTTGTAGGAGTTAACATGACCTTTTTCCCACAACACTTCTTAGGACTATCAGGCATGCCACGACGATACTCTGATTATCCAGACGCGTACACGATATGAAACACCATCTCATCAATAGGCTCATTCATCTCCCTAACAGCTGTAATATTAATAGTTTTCATCATCTGAGAAGCATTTGCATCTAAACGAGAAGTATCTACCGTGGATTTAACTACAACAAACTTAGAGTGATTAAACGGATGTCCCCCACCATACCACACATTTGAAGAACCCGTATACGTTAACCTAAAGTAAGAAAGGAAGGAATCGAACCCCCTATTATTGGTTTCAAGCCAACATCATAACCACTATGTCTTTCTCAGTCTATGAGATGTTAGTAAAATATTACATAACCTTGTCAAGGTTAAATTACAAGTGAAAATCCTGTACATCTCATATGGCATACCCCATACAACTAGGCCTCCAAGACGCAACATCACCAATTATAGAAGAGTTATTACACTTTCACGATCACACGCTGATAATTGTATTTTTGATCAGCTCATTAGTACTTTATGTTATTTCACTAATACTGACAACAAAACTAACCCATACTAGTACAATAGACGCACAAGAGGTGGAAACTATCTGAACCATTTTACCCGCCATCATCCTAATTATAATTGCCCTTCCATCTCTACGAATCCTGTATATAATGGATGAGATTAATAACCCATCCCTTACAGTGAAAACTATAGGACATCAGTGGTACTGAAGCTATGAATACACAGACTATGAAGATTTAAGCTTCGACTCCTATATAATTCCAACACCAGAACTAAAACCTGGAGAATTGCGGCTACTGGAAGTTGACAACCGAGTCGTACTACCCATAGAAATAACAATTCGAATACTAGTTTCTTCTGAAGACGTACTGCACTCATGAGCTGTACCTTCTCTGGGACTGAAAACAGATGCAATCCCAGGTCGCCTAAATCAAACAACTCTCATATCATCCCGACCAGGCTTGTATTACGGCCAATGCTCAGAGATCTGCGGATCAAACCACAGCTTTATACCCATTGTTCTTGAACTAGTTCCATTAAAATACTTTGAAAAATGATCCGCATCAATGCTATAAATTCACCAAGAAGCTATATCAGCATTAACCTTTTAAGTTAAAGATTGAGAGTACCAAACTCTCCTTGGTGGAATGCCACAACTAGACACATCAACATGACTGACAATAATTACATCAATGTTCTTAACTCTATTTATTATTTTTCAACTAAAAATCTCAAAGCACAACTTTTATCACAACCCAGAACCAACTACAACAAAAATATTAAAACAAAATACCCCTTGAGAAATAAAATGAACGAAAACCTATTTGCCTCTTTCGCTACCCCAATAATCTTAGGCCTCCCCCTTGTAACTCTCATCGTCTTATTTCCTAGCCTACTATTTCCAACATCAAATCGACTAGTAAATAACCGCCTCATCTCCCTCCAACAATGAGCACTCCAACTTGTATCAAAACAAATGATAGCTATTCACAATACTAAAGGACAAACATGAGCACTAATATTAATATCTCTAATCCTATTCATCGGGTCAACAAATCTACTAGGTCTCCTACCTCACTCATTTACACCAACCACACAACTATCAATAAACCTAGGTATAGCCATCCCCCTATGAGCAGGAGCTGTCATCACAGGATTTCGCAACAAAACCAAAGCATCGCTCGCTCACTTCTTGCCACAAGGGACACCAACCCCACTAATCCCAATACTAGTTATCATCGAAACCATCAGCCTTTTTATCCAACCAGTGGCTCTTGCCGTACGACTAACAGCCAACATTACTGCAGGTCACTTACTAATTCACCTGATCGGAGGAGCTACACTCGCACTAATAAACATTAGTACCACAACAGCTTTCATCACATTTATTATCCTAATCCTGCTAACAATCTTAGAATTCGCAGTAGCCATAATTCAAGCCTATGTATTTACCCTCTTAGTTAGCCTATACTTACACGACAACACATAATGACACACCAAACACATGCTTATCACATAGTAAACCCAAGTCCTTGACCCCTTACGGGAGCCCTATCCGCTCTACTAATAACATCCGGCCTAACCATATGATTTCACTTCAACTCAACAATTCTACTAATGCTTGGCCTGACAACTAATATACTTACAATATACCAATGATGACGAGACATTATCCGAGAGAGCACCTTTCAAGGACACCACACCCCAGTCGTCCAAAAAGGTCTTCGCTACGGAATAATCCTTTTTATTATTTCTGAAGTCCTATTCTTCACCGGATTTTTCTGAGCATTTTACCACTCAAGCCTTGCTCCCACACCCGAATTAGGAGGCTGCTGACCACCAACAGGTATTCACCCACTCAACCCCCTAGAAGTCCCACTACTAAATACCTCCGTCTTGTTAGCCTCAGGAGTCTCCATTACCTGGGCCCATCACAGCCTAATAGAAGGACATCGCTATCACATATTACAAGCCCTGTTTATCACTATCGCACTAGGAGTGTACTTTACACTGTTACAAGCCTCAGAGTACTACGAAGCACCCTTCACTATCTCAGACGGAGTATATGGCTCAACTTTCTTTGTAGCCACAGGCTTCCACGGCCTCCACGTAATTATTGGATCCACATTTTTAATTGTCTGCTTTTTCCGCCAACTAAAATTCCACTTTACCTCTAGCCACCATTTTGGCTTTGAAGCCGCAGCCTGATACTGACACTTTGTAGACGTAGTATGACTTTTCTTATACGTATCCATCTATTGATGAGGCTCATATTCTTTTAGTATTAATCAGTACAACTGACTTCCAATCAGTTAGCCTTGGTCTAACCCAAGAAAGAATAATAAATCTAATACTGGCTCTACTAACTAACTTTTCACTAGCCACACTACTTGTTATTATCGCATTCTGACTTCCCCAATTAAATTCATACTCAGAAAAAACGAGCCCGTATGAATGCGGATTTGACCCTATAGGATCAGCCCGTCTCCCCTTTTCCATAAAGTTCTTCTTAGTAGCCATCACATTTCTCCTATTCGACCTAGAAATTGCACTATTGCTACCACTACCATGAGCTTCACAAACTACTAACCTAAACACAATACTCACCATAGCCCTATTCCTAATCTTCCTACTGGCTGCAAGCCTGGCTTATGAATGAACCCAAAAAGGACTAGAATGAACCGAATATGGTACTTAGTTTAAAATAAAATGAATGATTTCGACTCATTAGATTATGATTTAAACTCATAATTACCAAATGTCCCTAGTATACATAAACATTATAATAGCATTCGCAGTATCTCTCACAGGACTACTAATATACCGATCTCACCTAATATCCTCACTCTTATGTCTAGAAGGAATAATACTATCCCTATTCGTCATAGCCGCCCTAACAATTCTAAACTCACATTTTACTCTAGCCAGCATAATACCCATTATCCTACTAGTCTTCGCGGCCTGTGAAGCAGCACTAGGATTGTCCCTACTAGTAATAGTATCAAATACATATGGCACTGATTATGTACAAAACCTAAACCTACTCCAATGCTAAAATATATTATTCCCACAACAATACTTATACCCCTAACCTGATTATCAAAAAACAACATAATCTGAATTAATCCTACAATATACAGCCTACTAATCAGCCTCTCAAGCCTATTACTCATAAACCAATTTGGTGATAATAGCCTTAACTTCTCACCAATATTCTTCTCCGACTCTCTATCCACCCCACTACTAATTTTAACCATATGACTTCTTCCCCTAATACTAATGGCCAGCCAACATCACCTATCAAAAGAAAACTTAACTCGAAAAAAACTATTTATTACTATGCTAATCTTACTACAACTATTTCTAATCATAACTTTCACTGCCATAGAACTAATCCTGTTCTACATTCTATTTGAAGCAACACTCATTCCAACACTCATTATCATTACTCGATGAGGAAACCAAACAGAACGCCTAAGCGCCGGACTTTATTTCCTGTTTTACACACTAACAGGTTCTCTACCCCTGCTAGTCGCACTACTTTACATCCAAAAAACGGTAGGAACCCTAAACTTCCTAGTACTGCAGTATTGAGTACAACCCGTACCAAACTCCTGATCAAATGTCTTTATATGATTAGCATGTATGATGGCCTTTATAGTAAAAATACCACTATATGGTCTCCACCTTTGACTTCCCAAAGCTCACGTAGAAGCCCCAATCGCAGGCTCTATGGTCCTTGCAGCAATCCTGCTAAAACTAGGAGGATATGGAATACTACGAATCACTTTACTCCTGAACCCAACAACCGAATTTATAGCATATCCATTTATTATATTATCCCTGTGAGGCATAATCATAACTAGCTCAATTTGCCTTCGCCAAACAGACCTAAAATCACTCATCGCATACTCCTCTGTAAGCCACATAGCACTTGTTATTGTAGCAATTCTTATCCAAACACCCTGAAGCTACATAGGAGCTACCGCTCTAATAATTGCTCACGGCCTTACATCCTCTATACTCTTCTGCTTAGCAAACTCCAATTATGAACGAATCCACAGTCGAACCATAATCCTAGCCCGAGGCCTCCAAACACTCCTCCCATTAATAGCTACCTGATGACTCCTAGCAAGCCTAACCAACCTAGCTCTGCCCCCAACAATTAACCTAATCGGAGAACTTTTTGTAGTTATATCAACCTTCTCATGATCTAATATAACAATTATTTTAATAGGAACAAACATAGTAATCACCGCCCTATACTCCCTGTACATGCTCATTATGACTCAACGAGGCAAGCACACCTACCATATCAACAATATCTCGCCCTCCTTCACACGAGAAAATGCACTCATATCACTACATATTATTCCCCTGTTGCTCCTATCCCTGAACCCAAAAATTATTCTAGGTCCTCTGTACTGTAAATATAGTTTAAAAAAACATTAGACTGTGAATCTAATAATAGAAGCTCACCACCTTCTTATTTACCGAAAAAGTATGCAAGAACTGCTAATTCTATGCCCCATGCCTAACAACATGGCTTTTTCAAACTTTTAAAGGATAGCAGTTATCCGTTGGTCTTAGGAACCAAAAAATTGGTGCAACTCCAAATAAAAGTAATAAATATATTTTCCTCCTTCACACTAATTACCCTACTCCTACTAACCATGCCTGTGATAATAACAAGCTCCAACATCCACAAAACTCCTAACTACCCACTATACGTAAAAACAACCATCTCATATGCCTTCTTTACCAGTACCATCCCGACAATAATATTTATTCACACGGGCCAGGAAACAATCATCTCAAACTGACACTGACTAACCATCCAAACCCTTAAACTATCATTAAGCTTTAAAATAGACTATTTCTCAATAATATTTGTCCCAGTAGCACTATTCGTCACATGGTCCATCATAGAATTCTCAATGTGATACATACACTCAGACCCCAACATTAACAAGTTTTTCAAATACTTACTTCTATTTCTCATCACAATACTAATCCTCGTCACCGCTAACAACCTTTTCCAGTTATTTATTGGATGAGAAGGCGTCGGAATCATATCATTTCTACTTATTGGGTGATGATACGGACGAGCAGATGCAAATACAGCAGCCCTACAAGCCATCCTATATAACCGCATCGGAGACATTGGATTTATTCTAGCAATAGCATGATTCCTAGCCAATCTAAATGCCTGAGACCTCCAACAGATCTTCATACTAAATCCAGACAACTCTAACATTCCTCTTCTAGGCCTAGTACTTGCTGCAACCGGAAAATCCGCCCAATTTGGCCTACACCCATGACTCCCCTCTGCAATAGAAGGCCCAACTCCTGTTTCAGCATTACTCCACTCAAGCACAATAGTAGTAGCGGGCATCTTCCTATTGATCCGCTTCTACCCATTAACAGAAAATAACAAATTTGCCCAATCCATCATATTATGCCTGGGAGCCATCACCACACTATTTACAGCAATATGCGCCCTTACACAAAACGACATTAAAAAAATTATTGCTTTCTCTACATCAAGTCAACTAGGCCTAATAATAGTAACAATTGGCATTAACCAACCCTACCTGGCATTCCTCCATATCTGCACCCATGCGTTCTTTAAAGCCATATTATTTATATGCTCCGGTTCCATTATTCACAGCCTAAATGATGAACAAGATATTCGAAAAATAGGTGGCCTATTCAAAGCCATACCATTCACCACAACAGCCCTTATTATTGGCAGCTTAGCACTAACAGGAGTACCTTTCCTCACAGGGTTCTACTCCAAAGATCTAATCATCGAGGCCGCCAATACGTCGTATACCAACGCCTGAGCCCTTTTATTAACATTAATTGCCACCTCTTTCACAGCCATCTACAGCACCCGAATTATCTTCTTTGCGCTTCTAGGGCAACCCCGCTTCCCAACCCTAGTAACTATTAATGAAAATAACCCTCTTCTAATTAACTCTATCAAACGCCTCCTAATCGGGAGCCTCTTCGCAGGATTCATTATCTCTAATAGCATGCCACCAATAACAGTCCCCCAAATAACCATGCCTTTCCACCTAAAAACAACAGCCCTAACAGTCACAATCCTAGGCTTTATTCTAGCCCTAGAAATCAACAACATAACCCAAAACCTAAAACTTTACCACCCTTCAAATAGCTTCAAATTCTCCAATATACTAGGATATTTCCCCACAATTATACACCGCCTGATTCCCTACGCTAACCTGACAATAAGCCAAAAATCTGCATCCTCTCTCCTAGACTTAATCTGATTAGAAAATATTCTACCAAAAACAATCTCACTCACCCAAATAAAAATATCCATTATAGTAACGAACCAAAAAGGCCTGATCAAACTATATTTCCTCTCTTTCCTAGTCACAATCCTCGTCAGCATAATCCTATTTAATTTCCACGAGTAATTTCCATAATAACTACAACCCCAATAAATAAAGATCAACCAGTCACAACAACCAATCAAGTCCCATAGCTGTACAAAGCCGCAATCCCCATAGCTTCCTCACTAAAAAACCCAGAATCCCCCGTATCATAAATTACCCAATCACCTAAACCATTGAACTCGAACACAATCTCTACCTCCTTGTCCTTCAACACATAACAAACCATAAGTAACTCCATCAACAAACCTGTAACAAACGCCCCCAAGACAACTTTATTAGAGACTCAAACTTCAGGGTACTGCTCTGTAGCCATAGCCGTTGTATAACCAAAAACAACCATCATACCACCCAAATAAATTAAAAACACCATCAAACCTAAAAAAGACCCACCAAAATTTAATACAATACCACAACCAACCCCACCACTCACAATCAACCCTAAACCCCCATAAATAGGTGAAGGTTTCGAAGAAAACCCTACAAAACCCATCACAAAAATAATACTCAAAATAAATACAATGTATGTTATCATTATTCTCACATGGAATTAAACCATGACTAATGATATGAAAAACCATCGTTGTCATTCAACTATAAGAACACTAATGACCAACATTCGAAAATCCCACCCACTAATAAAAATTGTAAACAACGCATTCATCGACCTCCCAACCCCATCAAACATCTCATCATGATGAAACTTCGGATCCCTCCTAGGAATCTGCCTAATTCTACAAATCCTCACGGGCTTATTCCTAGCTATACACTACACATCAGACACAACAACAGCATTCTCCTCTGTCACTCACATCTGCCGAGACGTAAACTATGGCTGAATCATCCGATATATACATGCAAACGGAGCCTCAATATTTTTCATCTGCCTATACATACACGTGGGACGAGGAATATATTACGGATCATATACTTTTCTAGAAACATGAAACATTGGAGTAATTCTCTTATTCACAGTAATAGCCACAGCATTCATGGGCTATGTACTACCATGAGGGCAAATATCRTTCTGAGGAGCAACAGTTATCACAAACCTCCTATCAGCAATCCCTTATATCGGCACCAGCCTAGTTGAGTGAATCTGAGGAGGCTTTTCAGTAGACAAAGCAACCTTAACCCGATTCTTCGCCTTCCACTTCATCCTCCCATTTATTATTGCAGCACTAGCCATGGTCCACCTACTATTCCTCCACGAAACAGGATCCAACAACCCAACAGGAATCTCATCAGACACAGACAAAATCCCATTCCACCCTTACCACACTATCAAGGACATTCTAGGCGCCCTACTACTAATCCTAACTCTAATACTTCTAGTACTATTCGCACCCGACCTCCTCGGAGACCCTGACAACTACACCCCAGCAAACCCACTCAACACACCTCCCCATATTAAACCCGAATGGTACTTCCTATTCGCATATGCAATCCTACGATCAATCCCCAACAAACTAGGAGGGGTCCTAGCTCTAGTACTCTCAATTCTAATCCTTATCTTAATACCCCTACTACACACATCCAAACAACGAAGCATAATGTTCCGACCATTAAGTCAATGCCTCTTCTGAGTCCTAGCAGCAGACCTACTAACACTTACATGAATCGGAGGACAACCAGTTGAACACCCATACATCATCATCGGACAACTAGCATCCATCATATATTTCCTCCTCATCCTAGTGCTAATACCAGTAACTAGCATAATCGAAAATAACTTCCTAAAATGAAGACAAGTCTTTGTAGTATATTAAATACGCTGGTCTTGTAAACCAATAAAGGAGAACAACTAATCTCCCCAAGACTCAAGGAAGAAGCAACCGCCCCACCATCAACTCCCAAAGCTGAAGTTCTATTTAAACTATTCCCTGAACACTATTAATATAGCACCAAAAACTTCAAGAGCCTTACCAGTATTAATTTTGCAAAAATTTTCGATAACCTAATACAAACTTTGCACCCAAGCCCAAAATTACAAATCAATACCAACTAGTCACACGTGCAAAACACACAGCATATTAAACATATTTTAGATATAATCACACCATATCAACTGTGGTGAGGACATAATATGTATATAGTACATTATACTATGTAACAAAAACATATTGTATATATAGTACATTATATTAATGTAATAATGACATAATATGTATATAGTACATTATATTAAATGCCCCATGCATATAAGCAGGTATATACCTTTATTAATAGTACATAGTACATTCCATTATTAATCGTACATAGCACATTTAAGTCAAATCAATCCTTGTCAACATGCGTATCCCTTCCACTAGATCACGAGCTTAATCACCATGCCGCGTGAAACCAGCAACCCGCTTGGCAGGGATCCCTCTTCTCGCTCCGGGCCCATGAATCGTGGGGGTAGCTATTTAATGAATTTTATCAGACATCTGGTTCTTTCTTCAGGGCCATCTCACCTAAAATCGCCCACTCTTTCCTCTTAAATAAGACATCTCGATGGACTAATGACTAATCAGCCCATGCTCACACATAACTGTGGTGTCATACATTTGGTATTTTTTTATTTTGGGGGATGCTTGGACTCAGCTATGGCCGTCTGAGGCCCTGACCCGGAGCATTGATTGTAGCTGGACTTAACTGCATCTTGAGCACCAGCATAATGGTAGGCATGGGCATGGCAGTCAATGGTAGCAGGACATAAATTATATTATATATTCCCCCCCCCCCTCTTATATGCTCACCATTATTTTTAACACGCTTCTCCCTAGTTTACTATTTTAATTTATCGCATTTTCAATACTCAAATTAGCACTCCAATCGAGGCAGGTATATAAATGCCCATTTTAATATAAA